CTTCTGAAACAAGAAGCTCTGGCCCCGGAGGGATAATATCAACAACTTGACGTCCATCCGATGCATCCGCTATGGTTATTTCGTATCCCCCCTTTTCTTTTCGTAGGATTTTGCTTACTATACCTGATGCTGTAGCATTATAAACTGTATTGTTACTCTTGCTCCCGTCAGGATAAATTTGGCCCCTTCCCCTGTTTCCGCCTACGTATATAGGATATTTTAAGAAGTGAGTGTCTTTCTTAGTAGCGGGGTCGGGGGAAAGAATAGGAAAGGTGATTTCACTATATTTCTGACCAGGAACAGGGCCTATGACAAGAATATTTTTTTGATTGGGGCGATAGCTCTGAAAAGACAGATTGCCCATCTTTTCTTTTATCTCGGGGGAAATACGATCGGGAGGGGCTAATTCAAAACCCTCTGGTAAAATAAGAACAGCCCCCACATTCAGGGCTCCTTTTTTACCATTAGCAAGAACTTGTTTCACTTGCATATCATAAGGAATTCGAACAACTGCTTCAAATACAGTATCGGGAAGTACCGCTTGCGGAACCTCAATATCCACCGGTTTATTAGCTAAATGGCAATTGGCGCATACAATACGTCCAGTCGCTTCTCGTGGATTTTCATAACCCTGCTGTGCAAAAATGGGATATGCATTTGAAATGGCTGTACGAGTGATGATATATATCATGAGCGATATGGAAATAGATCGAGTAATTTGTTCCTTTATCCAAGAAAAAGTATTTCTAGTTTGCATGGTCCAACCATTGATCCCGAAAATATATTTATACAATAAATTTGGGTAGGTCACTAATGGAGTTTCCTATCCACGATTCTGTTATTTACTGGAATAATTTGTTTTGACTCGATTAATATATATAGGAATATAGGATGAATCTCCGGGATGGGTAGAAATAGAAAGCGATTTTCAATGCTTTGCTTATGTACAACTGCAAAGTAAGAAACATTATAATTGGATTAGGTAGATAATTTTTCAGTCATTCATTGAATGATAAATCACTACAAGTGACGGAGATACGCGATTTAAATAACGGAAAATCCAATATTTTAAAATTGTATCTAGAATGACTGGAAAAGTGGAAACAAGGCCAGATATAATTTGATCATTATGAACAAATCCAAAATCCTTGTAGACAAAGCCAATCATCAGTTCCCAACCATGGGGCGAATGAAATCCGATACATAAATCAGTTAATAAAAGAAGAGAAAAAGCTTTTATTGTGTCACTTAAGTTATATAGGAATTCTTGAGCCCAAGAATTAAGAATAACGAGTTCTTTATTACCCAAAATAGAATAACCACCCAGAATAATGAAACATATTATATTTGTCGAGAAGTGCAAAATCGTATGAATACGACCCTCGTTGTGTATCTTGATTAATTGGATTGTTTCTTTGTGAATTCCTATACGAAGGTTTTGTAGATGTGTCTCCGAGTATTCCTTGATCATTTCCTCTAAGAAGAGGAGTTCCTCTAATTCTATGAATTTTTCTAGAATACTCTTTTCTTCAAGATCATTCAAAAAAGTTTCGGATTGCCTAGTGTTCCACCAATTAGTAACCCATGATTCCAGACTTTTTTGAAAGGAGAGAGAAATCCACCAGGGCAAAAATACTATAGATGCAAGATATAAAAGAGGAGTGAATGCTTTCTTTTTTGCCATTTTTTCATCTGTGAATTGTTAATGAACCCATCTCATTCGTCGACTCTATGTAATCTAATATTTCTCTCACGCATCAGTTCTATTACAAGTTATCAAACCTATGAATCTATTCACTCTTTTTTATTTGTGATTTCGTGGTTAGGCCTTCAATCTAGAAAAAAATACGGAAAAAGATGAAAAATTCGAATGAATATATATGAATAAATAATATAATAAAAATTGTTTCCCTATATCTCAATCAGTCAAATTCGAAGCATATATCTCTTTTCGATGAACGCCCGGAAAAACCACTTTAAATAATGAATAGTATTCAGATTTTGAGACAAAAGAACTCCTTTTCTATCATTATATAAAAAAACCTCTAATATGTAGTCATCGATAGAATAATTGAGGTAATTTTCTGAAAAATATTGTGAAAAACGAGTGACAAAAAACGACATAAATAAATTGGCTACATTATAAGAGATCCAAATTTTTCGTCATTAAGGAGCACAAAAAGTCTAAAAAGAAGCTTCAAAAAAATTACAAGATATGATCTATCTGAATCTAAAGTTTCAATTCCAACAACTAAAAAGGGGGAATTTCCTTATTTCGAAATGGTTGATTATGATATGAGATTTTCTTTTTTTCTTATTTAATATATAATTGAGTTGTGTATGTGTATATTTCGATACATATAAAAGATCCCCCAAAAAGGTTTTTTTATACTTGTTCCATATATGTCTGCTTTGACTCGAATGAATGTTCTGAAGAAACCTCAATTAAGTTATGTTATAGAAAAAGAGGATTCTTGCTTTTTTGCCCTCCCGCGAGAAAGCATTAATTTCTCAGCTGATTTCTTAAAATACTTCAATAGGTACACGCAAGAAATAAGCCAATTCAGCAGCTTTTTGTTCCATTTCCCGTGGAGTAAAATTCTCATCAGTACGAGTCAATGGAATGGCTCCCTGGCCTCTGATATCCATATAAAGGACACGACGAGCATAAATACCCTCTTTAACTTCTATTCTGACGGACTGAATATCTTTTATAAGAAATTGGAGGAAGACCCGACGATTTTTTCCAGGGAATCCCCAACGAAAGATACACACTATTCCGTCTTTTCTATCAAATCGATCATAACCACTACCTACATTCCACGAAATTGTGCACCACAAATAGGAGCTAATAAAAAGACCCGCGATCCCATAGAAAGACATCACAATCCCTTGTGGAAAAAAAACTATTTGCTGAGACGGAAATAAAGATATCAAATTTCTACCAAGATAACTCGAGGTTCCAACCAACAAGAATCCTAATGAACCTAAAAAAAGGATAACAGCCCAGCAGAAATTACTTGTTTTTCGAGCCCCCGTTATAGGTTCTATCCATATATGTTCTGATCGACAACTCATACTTGATCCGGTTGCTTTTTTTGGAATTGAGAGAATACCCCAAATGAATTTGCCGTTTATTTCCGAAGTAACTCGCATCAACTAGCACTAGTTTGATGTGAACCTTTAGGAGTAATTCATTAAATTGGTTAGATCTAAACTAATAACACACCCTTCGTATGACTCACTAAAGATAGCCACATGTATATAGATAGACCAACTTTACAGTTCAGCTATTCGCCGATTCGGGTCTATTTGAAACTAGCTAATAGCATTTTGGGGAGATTTCGACGGAAGCCTCTTATACCATATTTAGCTAAATGGATATCTGTGTTATGATACAAGCGTCAGTTTTGAAAAAAAAAAAATAATATTTTGCGCCCTCGGCTCTAAAAAATCTTGTTTTTTTGAACATGAAGAAATAAAGAAGCCATTGCGATTGCCGGAAATACTAGGCCTACTAAAGGGACCAAAACAGAGGGAAAATTAAGAGTTGTCATAGAATGGGTACCTCGATTTACTATTTGTACCTGTTATTATTATTTAGATTTTATATTTATAATATTATTTATAATATAAAGATATCTTATCTTATTATATAATATATATAAAGATCTTACTTATATCTTATATATATTTAATTTATTTATTATACTTATATCTTACTTATATATATAATATAATAAAAATATAATAATATAGTATTTATATTATAATAATTTGATTATAATTTAATAATTCTAAATTGGAATTATTACTACTTAAATTTTTTTTTAATATCTATATCTATTAAGAACTAATTATTAATTAAAAATAATATAAGTATCTACTATCTAAGTCTAAGTGAGTATATAATGTAGTTTTTCATCTTTCTACATGAAAAATTTGAGAGGATATGGATGAGATATTATTTTCTTCATTTTTTGCTCTTGTCTTCGAATTTCATTCACTAAGCAAAAAGTTTTTTTTAATGAATTAGATTCTATTTATATTGATTCAAGGGTTTGTTAGAATCCCATCCAGCAGGGATTCTTAGTCAAAATGGATTATCGTACGCTATAGAAAGATAAAAAATTCTATACTATATTTTCTAGATTTAATTAAATTATATATGACGAGAAGAAGATTTTTTTATTTGCCTAATTTCACGAAAAAAAGAATTTCATCTTTTATCTTGTTAATAGAGACTTCTTAATCAATAATCAGGAATATAGAAAAAGGGTCAGATTTCCGATTTTATGTGACTTTTGATTCGTTATACAATTAGATCTTATGTCAACAAAGAAAACCCATTCGTCTCAATTTCACTTGTATTCCGATAAACGAATAACTTGTTTGCTCAAAAAAATGGATTTAATGTTCTAATTTTGATTCAAAGGAAAGAAAGTGTGGAGTTGAAATAACTCACTCAGAACGCCTTTTAAAGGATTACGTGGTACGATTAGATCGAATAAACCCTTCTGGAATAAATACTCAGACGCTTGTGAACCTTCGGGTACTGTTTTATTCAATGTTTGTTCAATTACTCTTTTACCCGCAAAGGCAATGTAGGCATTGGGTTCGGCAATAATGATATCCCCCAACATACCAAAACTGGCTGTCACCCCACCAGTAGTAGGAGATGTAAGGATTGGTACATAGAATAACTTTTTATTTGATTGATAATCATATAAAGCAGAAGATATTTTAGCCATTTGCATCAAGCTCAAACTTCCTTCTTGCATACGTGCCCCTCCGGAAGCACACACTATAATAAGAGGTAGAAATTCTTTAGTAGCATATTCAATCAAACGGGTAATTTTCTCCCCGACTACGGATCCCATACTACCCCCCATAAACTGAAAATCCATAACCCCTATTGCTACGGAAATACCGTTTAATTGCCCTATGCCTGTTTGAACAGCCTCGGTTAATCCTGTCTTTCTTTGATAAGAATCGATACG